ACAAGCCCTTCCGTTTTACTTCCGTTTTATCTGTGACTGTGGATTGAATGAATAAACAAATGAAGTCAAGCATATAGAAGAGAAAGAGCGAAGAATTGAAAGAATAGAATGGTTCGGAACAAAGAAATGGAAGAACTAGAACCATATAAATTTACAAAGACTCCATGGATAGGAACTAAAAACGAGATATCGAAGTAGTTCTGATGATTTAGTAATATTATCATTTCAATTCAGAGTTCTTAGTTATTTTTTTTTTTTTTCGGATAGATCTTAGTGATGGAATAATATAAGTAATAATTCATTGGTTGATTGTATCATTAACCATTTCTTTTTTTTTGGTGCGAGGAACTTAATATGAATCCACTGATTTCTGCCGCTTCCGTTATTGCTGCTGGATTGGCTGTAGGACTTGCTTCTATTGGACCTGGAGTTGGTCAAGGTACTGCTGCGGGCCAAGCCGTAGAAGGTATCGCGAGACAACCAGAAGCGGAGGGTAAAATACGAGGTACTTTATTGCTTAGTCTGGCTTTTATGGAAGCTTTAACGATTTACGGACTGGTCGTGGCATTAGCGCTTTTATTTGCGAATCCTTTTGTTTAATCTTTGAAAAATACATACTTATTTTCCTATTTTATTTTGATTGCCGTGGACTTGCCGAATTATATCAAAACTTCACTCCTACAATCACCTCTTCGTTGAGACAATACCCCCCGGGGATGGAGTGATTTGAGGATGAGGAATTAGCATAGCAGACCCACTCGCTTTCTTCCCTCCCGTTCTTAATGGAAACCTTTTTTTACTTTTAGGAAGTGTTGCAACAAACGAGTTATTTCGTAATTGACATGAGACCTGGGACTAATAAATAGATTATTGGGAATTTCCATTGAAATAATAATAATAAAGAAAAAATATTTATTAAAATGAAATGAATCTGTTCATATTTATAATAAGGAAATTAATAAAAATAAATCAATCAAAAACAAAGGGGGCGAAGTGATACAAAAGGAACTCTGTTCAATTTTGTTGGTCCTATCTATAATAGGAAAGCATATCAAAGATGTAATAGATTCTTTCGTTTCCTTTGGTCATTGGCCATCTGCTGGGAGTTTCGGGTTTAATACCGATATTTTAGCAACAAATCTAATAAATCTAAGTGTAGTGCTTGGTGTATTGATCTTTTTTGGAAAGGGAGTGTGTGCGAGTTGTGTATTTCAAGAATAGGCTGGACCCAACCGGCTGCACTTTCTTTTTTTTTTTGAATAGGAAAGTTATAAATAGGAAAGAAAGGTGCATAATCTCGACGAACTACTTCTGAATAAATTCAGAAATCATATGTAAGAACCATAGCATTTCGTGACTTATTGGTAAATCAACTTTGATTCTCTATCAGCCAATAATGTGGGACCATTAACATGGTTAAAGCGAAACCGTTTGAAGTCCAGGCACAACATGGTACTCTTTCTACCACTACGTTAGTACGAAGATGGTTTCAAAAAAAGAATAGTTGGCAATTTATCCGATATAGAACACTCATATCGATAAAATGATTTGAACCATTTACTGGAAAAATAGGTGTTTCGCCCTTTTTTATCCAATGTTGAATCGATGACCTATGTATAAAATAAGAAGCATTTTTTGGATTTAAAGAAAAAAAAAAAAGAAACAACTTTGCTGACAATGACAGATTTTTGTCGGGTCGGAAGAGTCCTCCGAATATTCTGGTCTTGTATCCGTTTCGATATCTTGGAATACGAACAGAGAAGAGAGGGTAGGCTCGTTACATTAAAATATAGGGAATGATCCATTAAGTAACTGAGTGTGAGAGCCAAATGAATCGAAAGATTCATGTTTGGTTCGGGAAGAGATTATAGAAGTGAAGTTGTGAAATGAATGGGAAGATAATCTACTTTCATTAAGTGATTTATTAGATAATCGAAAACAGAGGATCTTGAGTACTATTCGAAATTCAGAAGAACTACGCGAAGGAGCCATTGAGCAGCTCGAAAAAGCCCGGGCTCGCTTACGGAAAGTGGAAATAGAAGGAGATGAGTTTCGAGTGAATGGATACTCTGAGATAGAACGAGAAAAGTGGAATTTGATTAATGCCACTTATGAGAATTTGGAACGATTAGAAAATTACAAAAATGAAACCATTCATTTTGAACAACAAAGAGCAATTAATCAGGTGCGACAACGAGTTTTCCAACAAGCCTTACAAGGAGCTCTAGGAACTCTGAATAGTTGTTCGAACAGCGAGTTACATTTACGCACCATCGGTGCTAATATTGACATGCTCGGGGCCATGAAAGGAGTAACTGATTAGCCCTTCTACTGTAGGCATTATTATTATTATTTTTTCTCCCTTTGTTTCCGAAAAAGAATTAAGAGACGCTAATGGTAACCATTCGAGCCGACGAAATTAGTAATATTATCCGTGAACGTATTGAACAATATAATAGAGAAGTCAAGATTGTGAATACCGGGACAGTACTTCAAGTAG